GCTCCAGAAGATGTTAATCGTAAATAAGAAGATTGTTTACGAAGAAAAACTAATACAAATTCGCATTCAGATACATAAGAATTATATGGGAACCGAAATAGTCTTTTATTTTCTTTTGAAAAAAAAAAAATAGAATTATTCGGAGTAATAAGACTATTCCAATTATGATATTCGTGAAGAAAGAATCGCAATAAATGTAAAGAAGGAACATCTTGGATCCAGCATTGAAGGATTTGAACCAAGATTTTCAGATGGATGGGATAAGGTATTAGTATATCTGACACATAATTTAAATGCGATAATTTGTCCTCCAAAAAGGGAAATATTGAATGAATAGATCGTAAATTCAAATTCTGAGATTTTGGTATTTTTTTTTCTTCGAGGGAAGATACTAATCGCAGCAAGAATGGAATTTCCACAATGACTGCAAAACCTTCCAATATCATCTGAGAATAAAAATGAAAATAAAAATAATTGTTGTACCCAACGAATCGATTTTGGTTAGAATCGTTAACCGAATAAATCAAATAATTCTGTTGATACATTCGAATAATTGAACGTTTCACAAGTACTGAACTAGATTTATTGTCATAACCAAAAATTTCCGTGGATTCGTAAAAAATCGAACCATTTAAACCACGATCATGAGCAAATGTGTAAATATACTCCTTAAAGAGAAGCGGATATAGAAAGTGTTGTTGCCGAAATCTATCTTTTTCTAAATATCCTTGTAATTCTTCCATTTACATTTCTACTTGAACCAGAGGCAGGACCCATTTCATTTTTGGGGTTATCAAATGATACATAGTGCAATATGGTCAGAACAGGGTATATATTATGTATATAATTACAGTAAGAAAAGAATATATATCCCACAAACAAAGGAAACAGGGGAGTCCAATCAACAGATCTTTTTCCTCTCCTTTTCTATCCAATTGGTTTATGTTCGTTATAATTACAAGAGGGTCAAAAATCCTTTATTTTTGCAACTCGATCGCTCTTTTGACTTTGGAATAAATTCTCTTTATCAGTATACTGTTTCTTCTACACATCCGTCTCCAATCCATAATAAAGAATAATTAGGATTCATTAAAAAAAAAAAAGAAAGAAAATCAATGGTCCACTCACAAAAGAACCCACCCTTTCCCGCATCAGGCACTAATCTATCTTTAACGTCTAATTAGATCGGGTAATCATTCAAATTAAGAACAAAAGCTCGTTGCTTTTTATTTCACCAGAATTAGAGCCATAGGGCTCTGTCCATTTATTCACTAGACCCAACTGTAAATGTGAATTTTTTTTTCACTTCCAAAAAGAAAAAAATTTGTAACGATCCGGTAAGGATAAACTCAAAGTTCTACTTTAATTAAATAATAAATTAAATAATTAATTTAATTAAATAATAATAAAAATAATAATAATATTTTATTACGACATGCTGTTTTTTCCATTCATTACCTTTGAGGATCAGTCGTGGTCTTATAGACTCTACCAATAGTCTGGACGAATCTGTTGCTTCATCCAAATGTGTAAAAGATCATAGTCGCACTTAAAAGCCGAGTACTCTACCGTTGAGTTAGCAACCCGAATAAAATAAATAGGATATGTAAATACGGTCAAAATAAAAAAATCAATTGAATTGCACTGCACGACCCCGTCAAAACATTGAACTAGAACAAATCGAAAAGAAAGATTTGTTGATCAATTAAAAACACCAAAATACCAAAATGGACAGATCCGATTAAACAACAACAGATTCCCAATAGAGATGTCAAAATTGTGACAAACCACCATTTTCTTTATCAATTTTCTTTTCTTTTTCGTTAAGAAAATACATCTTGTATGCCAGTAAATCCGGCAGGGCAAACCCATCATTTTACTGAAGTGAAGGAAAGAAAAAACCAATATGGGGTGGAGATAAACGGATCTATTTATCTACGATCGAATTATATTTCTTCGATATACCATTGTCAATATGAATCCAATGTTAAGAAAACAAATTTAAGTAAATCAAATAAGGACTTGTGTTGGATTGGCACAACATAAACATAAATAATAAATTTGGATGAAAAAAATACGAAAGAGGTAAAGTAAAGAAAAAATCTCGGGTTTATTCAATCAATAGAGGTACAATAAGCAAGATTAACCCCTTGTTTGTTGGTGGATTCCCGCAACAAACAAAACAAGAAAAAAAGTAAATTAAGTATGAATACAGCAAGAAAAAGGCAAATTGTGTGTAAATAATTACACAAAGATAGATACTAGTTCCCCCCCCCCTTTTTTTTATTTATTAATTTTGTTTTTTCCTTTAATTAACTCGAATCGAAGTTCTTTCTTGAAATAATTCCGCCTTCCTTAAAATATCACAAACAGTTCCCGTAGGTTGAGCACCTTTTTCAAGGAAATATAGAATAACAGGAACATTTAAATAAGTTTGATTCTTTATCGGGTCGTAAAAACCTACTTTTCTAAGATCTCTTCCTTCTCTTCGGGATCGAACATCAATTGCAACGATTCGGTAGATGGCTCATTGGAATAGATGTAAATAAACAATGCCCCCCCTAGAAACGTATGGGAGGTTTTCTCCTCATACGGCTCGAGAAAAAAGGATTCTAAATTTCTGTATATGTATATAATGGCAAATGGATCCATAAAATCATGAATTAGACTATGATTTGAGTCGTTTTTTTATTCTTCCTTACAGAAAAAAAGAAATCTCATTCGTACTCATAACTCAAGTTGGGTAATTCTGACAGAGTTCGAAGGGAAACCCTTAGACATTTATTGAGCCGTCTCTAACCTCTTTCGTTTGTCTCATCTCGAATCTATTTTTATTCCTCATTCTGATTCAATTGTTGAGACAATTGAAAATAGTGTTTACTTGTTCCGGAATCCTTTATCTTTGCTTTGTGAAATCATTGGGTTTAGACATTACTTCGGTGATCCTTACTCCTTTCAAAAGAGCAGCAACATACCTTTTTGTTTTTTGTTATTTTTTTCTATACTATAGAAATAGAATATGAACGGTGGATTACCTTGTGATACACTTTTGATCGAAATAGTTTTACCAATTCTGAAAAATTTTACTTTTTATTTTTCAAACTTCTTTGATTTTTCGATTTTTTTAACCTTTCGATTTATATATTGAGGATATACTTACAAAGTTGGTCTAACTTATTGATAGTTACTAACCCTAGATTCTTCCCCCTGATAAACGAATCAATCCTTTCTGCTCGAGCTCCATCATGTACTATTTACTTACAACCTAACACAAATTAGGTTCCTAACAGAGCAGAACAAACTATGTCGAGCTAAGAACATCTTCATTCCTATAGAAAATGGTGGATGTAAGAATCCACAGCCGATCATGTCCTTCAAGTCGCACGTTGCTTTCTACCACATCGTTTCAAACGAAGTTTTACCATAACATTCCTCTAATTTTATTTCAAACCGGTATGTAATTGATTCAATATGGAATCATGAATAGTCATTGGCTCAACCGGTGTGTGTATACCGGTATATAATAGTACATACTTTCTATCTATCTATCTATGGATAGATAAGTATTTATCCGGGGAAGGCTCGGCAAGGATCCAATTTATTTAACTCTATATTCTATCATATGAATGAAACATATTTCTAAAAAAGACGAATAAATAAGTTTGCTTAAGACTTATTTACATCTTAAAAAGATTGTTCGGGACGATCAATCATGAAGGATCCATTTTTCTCGAACAAATAAACTATAAACCTCAAAAGAAGAACCTTTAATATTAATAGATTTGCAATCCCGGAACAAAATCAATTATTAATAAAACTTTTTATTTTATACAATACGGATTTTGTTTTACTTCAGGTTCAAGAATTTTTCTTTTCCATCAATTTCATAAAGTCAAGTAGATGCAATATACGAATTTCCCCCCAATCGCTACATTACATTGATTTCCAATTATTCATTTGAACCGGATAAGATATAAGATGAACCAGATAAAATACAAAAAAATGGGGTCCAGATCAATTCGTTTTTACTATTTTTTTCCCACACCAGCTTTAGAAGTTTTAAGACCAGTGATGAAATTAGTACCAAAAACTCCCTACTCTTTAGTCTCCACATAACATAGACTGTGGAATTGGGATACCCCATTTATTTACTTTAGGCTTTTTACCCTTGGTAAGGGAATAAAGATGCCTTTCTTTCATTCACATTTCGATTCAGAATGCTTCATGTGAGAATTGACATTTCATAGATATGGGACATAAAGTTTCCATAAGTAACTAACTTTAAAATGAATATTGAGTAGTACGAACATATCCTGAATGTGAATGATAAACCCAGAATTTCTTTTTTGAATTAAAAAAAAAGATATTTATTTCCACCCACATTTGACACTTGATTACGTTTGTGAGAAACCAAATGAAAGAAAAAATATGATTCTAAGAATCATTCTTAGAATTCAGAACAAAAGATTGTTCTCCTTAACAATTTTATGTTTCATGTGGGATACGATGTGATCCCATCTTTCGTTTCTGATGGAAACGGTCTGGGACGGAAGGATTCGAACCTCCGAGTAACGGGACCAAAACCCGCTGCCTTACCGCTTGGCCACGCCCCATTTCGAATTTCTATTCGACACTAATAAACATTAATATTGGTATTGGTTATTCGTCAATTCCAACCCAATAAATAAATACATTGGGGATATATTGTTGCTAGGATTCAACACACGTAGATATAGAATCAAAAAAATGCATTGATCATTACAGGGAATTCAGTTAAGATATTGTATGAAAATGGAATTCCTTGTATTCTCGTTTGAGAATGGAAGGAAAGATTTTTATTTGGGAGAGTTCGAAAAAAAAAAAAAGAAAGATTTTTTGACTTGTCTTTTTTTCCCTTATAAAAAAAACTCAATCAGAATAAAATTATCTAATCTACAAGAACGAAATTTTGTTATGCTTAATATCTTTAGTTTAATCTGCATCTGTCTTAATTCTGTCTTTTATTCGAGTAGTTTTTTCTTCGCCAAATTGCCCGAAGCTTATGCCTTTTTAAATCCAATCGTAGATGTTATGCCTGTCATACCTGTACTTTTTTTTCTCTTAGCCTTTGTTTGGCAAGCTGCTGTAAGTTTTCGATGATTTAATACTCTGCTAAATTCATGATTTATTCGATAAATAAAAATTCGAAAAATTGATAAGACCAGATAAGTCTTACATTATGAACCCTCGATTCAAAAATAGAAATTCTTGTATATTGAATAACCGCAGCGATGAATTTTGATCAACTTATTTCCTCGTTCTGACCTTACAGTGAGCAAAGACTTTATTAGGTTGCCTACAATACCTAATTATTCATATGACAAGAAATTTTTGATAACGAAGGAATCAAAATCTTATTCCAAAGAAATTCGTGAAAATGACTTTCTTTTCAAAAAACACTTCATTTTTTGGGGGGTGTCATGTCAAAACAAAATAGTGTATGTGGTAAAGTAAAAAATAAGTAACCTATTCCCTTTTTCAAAAAAAAAAGATCTTGGAGATTGTGTAATGCTTACTCTCAAATTATTCGTTTATACAGTAGTGATATTCTTTATTTCTCTCTTCATCTTCGGATTTTTATCTAATGATCCAGGGCGTAATCCTGGACGTGAGGAATAAAAAAAGATATTTTTCGTTTTTCCTGCTTTTTCTAATTTTTTTTTCTTATGATTTTATCTATTCCATACATTTACCTATGATAAAATCAAGGGATCGAAATTCCTTCGAATTCGAAAGTCTCAAGTAATAAGAAGAAGCGGAGAGAGAGGGATTCGAACCCTCGGTACGAATAACTCGTACAACAGATTAGCAATCCGCCGCTTTAGTCCACTCAGCCATCTCTCCCCATTCCCATCCCCGTTTAAAAATGGAAAATTTTTTATGTGATGTGACACGTGAAGTAAAGATTGATAAAAACCTTCGTTTTACTTTTTTATTTATCTATTTTTTTTTTATATATTCTTTTATTTATATTCTATTAAATTATATTCTTTATTTTTTATAAATATATATATATATTTATAATAAAAAAAAGATATAAGATAAAGATATATAAAATATTATAACAATTAATAAAGATATATAAAATATTATAACAATTATATAACATATATAAATAAACATTATAATATAACTTATAAAGATATATAAAAAGAACAATAAAGCAATATATATCTATATATAGGATAAATATATATATGTATATATATATATATATATAAGAAGAAATTTGATCAGGAATTCAATTTAGATAATGATTCGAAACGGATATCCCCAATAGAAAAATACCCTACTTCTTCTATTTTGTACGAAAGGTTTATTCCCCCGGCTTGGTTTAAGTACTGGCCGGGCCAGGCCAGTATTTCCATAGATAAAATGATTTAATAATGATTTGATATCAATCAAAAATACTTGTTGAAGTGTCATTTCTTATTATTAATACTTAATATTATATTAAATTAATACTTAATCTTAATATTATTACTTAATATTATTAATATTAATTTAATATTAAACACACATATTTATTTATAAACGTAGTTATAATATAACTCATTTATTTGTTCAAGAGACAAGCTTTATTTGAACAATTGAGATCCAATTGACCCGAATTCTTAATTCATAAGTAAGATCTGGCAGTTGAAAGAGAAGTTGAAAAAAAAAAAGAAACCATGTATGCAGATTTCATCCTTTCTATGATCCAGCTTCAATGATTCTTTCAGACCGGGACTGTCAGTAATGACTTCGTATCAAACGAAAAGAAAAGTATAATATAACTATAACTTTTTTATGTTATTTAAGTAAGCTTTCTGCTCTTCGCCTATTTAAGTCCCCGGCGGGACGAAGCGTCAACGCTAAAATTTTCATGATTCTGATGCTATCTTGATTGCGCCTCACTCTTTTGTTCGACAAATGGTCCATTCATATACAATAATAAATATGTAGCGGGTATAGTTTAGTGGTAAAAGTGTGATTCGTTCTATCAAAAACTTAAATAGTTAAGGGGTCTTTCAGTTTTTTTCATATTCCGATCAAAAACTTTATTTCTTAAAAAGGTTTAATCCTTTACCTCTCAATAGTATATTTGAGGAAGAATATACATTCTCACGATTTGTATCCAAAGGCCGATTAGAAATTGAATAAAAAAGATTGGATTATGGATATGGAGTCGCGAAGCATAATTTTTTTGGATTGGATTAACTCTTCCAATTGAATGAGTATGAATAAAGGATCTATGGATGAAGATACAAAAGTTTATTTCCAATCGTAACTAGATCTTCCATTTTTTTTTTTTGTAAAAGGGAAATTGAAGCCAAATAGCTATAAAACGATGGTTTTGGTTTACTAGAACCATCAGCATATTGTTTCAGCTCGGTGGAAACAAAATTCTTTTCCTCAGGATCCTGCGAGTGGAAATAGGGAACGAAGTAACTAGACTAAATGGATTTAGTATAATCCCCC